GAAGAGAAAAGTCATACAAAGTTATATACAAATCACTACCCCCCTTTTTGTATTTCCTTAATTTATTTCCTTAATTGAATTTCGGTTGATTAGGACGAAGTTCCTTAAAAACCTCTGCCTTCTTTAAAATATCCTGAACAGTTTCTGTAGGTTGAGCCCCTTTTTCAAGGAAATATAAAATAGCAGGAACATTTAAATAAGTTTGATTCTTTATCGGATCATAAAAACCCACTTTCTGAAGATCTTTTCCTTGTCTTCGGGATCGAACATCAATTGCAACGATTCGATAGACGGCTCATTGGGATAGATGTAGATGAACAACACCCCCCCTAGAAACGTATAGGAAGCTTTCTCCTCGTACGGCTCGAGAAAAATGATTGATTCGAAGTTTTGTCTCTGTATGGAATTCTATCTAAGAAATGACAACTGGATCCATAAAATGATCAAAGCAATTAAAGATGTAAGTCTTTTTTTCTTCGTTCTTCCTTAAAATGCAAAAGAAACCATTCGTACTCTCATAACTCAAGTTGGATAACTTTCAAACAATTCAAAGGAAAATCTTTCGGCAATTTCATTTATTGAGCGGTCTTTCCTCCTTTTTTGTTTGTCTCGTTTAAAATAGGATTCTTCAGTCTGATCCAGTTATTCAGACAATTAAAAAGGTGTTTCCTTGTTCTGGGATCCTTTATCTTTGTTTTATTTTAAATCATTGGGTTTAGACATTACTTCGGTGCTTTTGAATCCTTTCAAAATGGCAGCAACATACCCTTTTTGCGATTTCTATGAAAGAATCCTCCAAGATGATGGATTCCCTCGTGAAACACTTTGGATCGAAAAAGTTTGATCAATTCCAATAAATTTTTTCATTTGAAACTTGCTCGAATTGGATTCTTTCGATTTCCATACCTAAGATATATTTACGAAGTTGTTTCAATTTTTTTATTGATTGGCATTAACCCTAGACCCTTGCCCCGAGAAATAAATTAATACTTTCTACTCGAGCTCCATCATGGACTATTTCCATTCCAAGACAACAAAAAACGAGGGGTTATGGTGAAACAGAACCAATGATGTCGAGCTAAGAGCACCTTCATTCCTACAAAAAATGGTGGATGTACAAATCCACAACGGATCGTGTCCTTCAAGTCGCACGTTGCTTTCTACCACATCGTTTCAAACGAAGTTTTACCATAACATTCCTCTAAGAACCGGTATGAAATTGATTCAATTATGGAATCATGAATAGTCATTGGTTGGGCTGATGTATAAACACCATAATCTATAGTATTTTCTATATCTTCTATATATATAGTATATAGATATAACTAATACTATAGATATAGGTGGATAAAGATTTTTCTGAAGAAGTCTTAGTAAGACCCCATCGCTAATATTAATTTGTCGAACATTATAATATTAATTAATAAATATATATAATAAATAATTTTTTTATATAAATAATAATAAATAAGACGAATAAACGAATTCTTTTTGATTCTGCATCTTCACGTGACTTAATAGGAGAGAAAGATTCAGCTTCTAAGGAATGATTAAAACTATTTCTCTTTCGAAATTTCGAATAAATTTCGAAAGTTCCCCTTTCGACATCATTATTCCAAGAAAATTTGATAGTTAAAAATAACTTTTGATCATCTTAGGAAAAAAGATAAGTCTTTTTTTTCATCTGATTGATAAAATCCAAAGAATGGGGAGGGTTTCGTATCTATCAATTCGATCAAATAGACTGAGCAATTGTCACCGTTTATAGATATTGAAATGAAGGCTTTACCATTACTGATTAACTCCTATCTACCCCGGGACTGATGCAGCATAAATCAAAAGAAGGGGGTGTCCTAGTCTTTTTTATTTTTACGAAATGCGAGCTGTCTAGGCACAAAGCCAAACAAGTCCAGATTAAGTCCAGTTTTTGCTCCTTTTTTTTCTATTTAAGCCTACCTCATTGATTAAGAATTAAGAGACTTAGTGAATTTAATTAGTACCAAAAACCCCCTCTTGGCGAAAAGTCAAGAAATCTACAAAAAATAAAATTGAATCTAAGTAGGCTAATTTAGGGGGTAGAGAATACGAGATAGGGAATATGGATTCTTTCGCATCTCGATTCAGTTTTTGAAAAAAAAAAACGATTCATCGAAGAAAAAAATAAGAAACAACAATCACATTCCAGCTAACATTTCGATTTTAAAGGGAACATTGTTAAAAAAGCAATCTATATTGTCAGAGAATATATATGTTCTGGGACGGAAGGATTCGAACCTCCGAATAGCGGGACCAAAACCCGTTGCCTTACCACTTGGCCACGCCCCATTTAGATTTCTATGCGATACTAATAAAGTATATTGCTGGTTTTGTTTGTTTGTCAACTCTAGCCCAAATATCTATAGAATAGATTAGATTGGTATTCGGATTTTTCTATGTTTTTGGTATGTGTAGATATAGAATTCAACTTAATTTATTGATCATTACATATAATTCAATTAAG